TTGAAAGGAGTCAATAAAAAAATAAAGATATGCACTAACTTAATAACTTAAATAGAAATAGAATTTTTGAATTTTTATTTCTTTTTATACTTAAACTTTAGAAGTTTCTGCTAAATACTTCAAATATTCAAATCAAGAAGTTACAATTGGTCAAATCATATGAAAAAAGCAGATTAATTACTAGTCTCCTTCGAACTTTCTAATTCAAGTTAAATTAGGCATATTTTTCGCGAATTTGACAAGTTACTAAAAAATAAAAGAATATTCTTTTATTTTTAGTAATAAAAATAGTTTATGCAATTTTCCCATATCTTTCACGCATCTTATGTATTCTTTTTGATTTTTAGAATCAAAAATATTATCTAGAAAAGAAATACATAATGAATTGGCAAAGCGCAAATTTCTTTTGAAGAATAGATGTCTTTCACATCCAGCTATACCAATGAGTAATCTCTTAATTTTGATTTAAATGGCAGTTCCAAAAAAACGTACTTCTGCATCAAAAAAGCGTATTCGTAAAAATTTTTGGAAAAGGAAGGGGTATTGGGCAGCGTTAAAAGCGTTTTCCTTAGGGAAATCTATTTCTACCGGGAATTCAAAAAGTTTTTTTGTGCAACAAACAAATAAAATAAGTAATAAAACATAACATGTTACAATAATCTGAATCGGCTTGACTCAAAAATTGACTCATTTTTTTTCGAAAATAAAATTTCCGCTTTCCATTCCCTGTTGAGTTAATCAATAGGAAATGGAATTTGTTTCACTCTTAGAATTAGAATAAGGATTTTTCTCTTTACCGTACTGAATTCAAAAAAAAAAAAAAAGAATCTTTTTTTTTTTTGACAAAAAAACATAAGATACGTAATTGTCTTTTTAGTATATTTTCTCATTTCCAAGGTGGGGAGTATTATTTTCCCCATCAGCCTGTTTCTTACAATAATATAAGCAATAATATAAGGTTTTCTTTTTTCTCTAGATCCACGTTTTCTCTATAGAAAGGCGAGTAAAAAATCAAAATCATTGAAACTAATTGATTAAAATTCTAAACCTTTTTGTGCAACTTTCTTCTTTTTGGATTTTCTATGAATTCCTATATAGACTCCCATATATTTATTTCCATCAATCCACTCAAAAACACTTAACAAATTTTTTTGTTCATTGATAAAATGGATTTTTTGGTTTCGATGTTTGAAATCAAATAAATCAAAAACAGTTCATTAAAACAAAACAAAAATGTTTTTTTTTTGGAGGGAGGGTTCTATCCCTTAATTCATAGTTGGACTATCTAGTTTTCCAAGAGTTCAAGTCGAGGAGAGTCTAAAATACACAATAAAACTAAGACCCTAAATTCAAATAATGAACCTTCAAATACCTATTTGAACGAATTTTTATTCATCAATTTGAATCTTTCCTAAAAAAGATTGCAACAATTTAATTCTTAAATCTAGACGATTGCTTATTCATAGGGTATTATGAATTCAAGACAAGCCGCTATGGTGAAATTGGTAGACACGCTGCTCTTAGGAAGCAGTGCTAGAGCATCTCGGTTCGAGTCCGAGTGGCGGCATATCATCTCCTAAAAAAAGTAAATAGATCCTATAATGAATTCAATTTCCAATTTCCTTTTTATAATTATGGGACTCCTTAAAAAAAAATTATGATATTTTCAACTTTAGAGCATATATTAACTCATATTTCTTTTTCGATTGTTTCAATTGTAATTACAATTCATTTCATAACTTTTTTAGTCGATGAAATCGTAAAACTATATGATTCATCCGAAAGGGGGATGATAATGAGTTTTTCCTGTATAACAGGATTATTAGTTACTCGTTGGGTTTATTCAGGACATTTTCCACTAAGTGATTTATATGAATCATTAATCTTCCTTTCATGGAGTTTTTCCCTGATTCATATAGTCCCGTATTTCAAAAAAAATCAAAATCTTCTAAGCACAATAATTGGACCAAGTGCTATTTTTACCCAGGGCTTTGCTACTTCAGGTCTTTTAACTGAAATACACGAATCCAAAATATTAGTACCTGCTCTCCAATCCGAGTGGTTAATAATGCACGTAAGTATGATGATATTAGGCTATGCGGCTCTTTTATGTGGATCATTATTATCAGTATCACTTTTAGTCATTACAGTTAGAAAAAAGAGAAAGTTTTTTTCTACGAATAATCATTTAGTAAATTTAAATGAGTCATTTTTCTTTGGTGAAATCGACTATATGAATCAACGAAGTAATGCTTTACAAAATACTTCTTTTTTTTCTCCAAAGAATTATTACAGGTCACAATTGATTCAACAATTGGATTATTGGAGTTATCGGGTTATTAGTCTAGGATTTGTCTTTTTAACCATAGGAATTCTTTCTGGAGCAGTATGGGCTAACGAAGCATGGGGATCCTATTGGAGTTGGGACCCAAAAGAAACTTGGGCTTTTATTACTTGGATTATATTCGCGATTTATTTACATACTAGAACAAATATAAAA